CTAATTTATTGGGTGATCATCTGCGTATATAGAGATAAGAAGACAAAAAATATAAGCTTGAATGGAGCAAATAGCTACTTCAAATATAAAGTAGCCTGTCTGAATGGCAAGAAGGAGAACAAAGGAGGAAATTCTTGAAAATAATGCGGTAGTTGCGTAAAGACCGACTAATCTTAGAACAATATGACCTGCTCTTATATTTGCAGCTAACCGGAATGCAAGGGTAAGGGGGCGTACAGAAATTCTAATGGTTTCAATTAGAACTAGGAAGGGGTTTAGTCATGTTGGGGCCCCTCTAGGAAGGAGTCTTGCGGCGAATGAGGAAGGAGAGTGAAGAATCCCTGAAATAATTAAGGAGAGCCATAATGGTAGGGCTAAGGATAGAGTGAATAGGAGGTGGCTTGAGGCCCTAAATATGTAGGGGACTAGGCCTATGAAGTTAATAAATATTACGAAGATGAATAAGGGGGTTACTAAGGAAGATAGCCCTTTTAAGTGAATTCTAGAGGTCCGAGAAAGTTGAAGAAAAATTAAATTAATAGGGCTGTATGAAAGTCAAAATGAACGGGTAGGTATCACCCATAGGGAAAGGTTTAGAAGAAAAGGAATTAAAATTACGGGAATTCAGAATAGGTTAGAGTTAATGTTTCTAAGTCCTGGGTCGAAGGATGAAAAGATGTCTATTATCATCATAACTTGGATATTTCCATTGAAGGCTTTGAAGACCTTTAGTTTAGGTTAACTTAAAGTTATATTTTGAAGGGGAGAGAAGGAGGTCTCAAAAATAAAATAAAATAGGATTTAGGATGAAAAATATAAAATAGAAAGCGGTAAATAGTGACCCTAAAGTAATAAAAGGTCTTTCAACTGGGCAGCCTCCAATTCATGTTAAGAGAAGAAAGTTTACAGAGAATATTCAAAATAGAACTTGATTGGGGAAGTAAAATTGGTTTCCTCGACGTTGTTGAGGGGTGAAGGGAAGAGTAAATATTAGTAAGATGGCAAGAAATATTGCGCACACTCCCCCTAGTTTATTAGGGATAGATCGAAGAATTGCATAGGCTCATAGGAAGTATCATTCTGGTTTAATGTGGGCTGGGGTTACTAAGGGATTAGCTGGGAGAAAGTTGTCGGGGTCAATTAAAAGATTGGGGCATAATAAGCAGAATAGGATTAGTGCTATTAGTAGAACGATAAATCCTACGATGTCTTTAACGGAGTAGTAAATGTGAAATGGAATTTTATCAGAGTCTCTACATAGTCCTAAAGGGTTGTTGGACCCTGTTTGGTGAAGAAATAAAAGATGGATAGCAGATATTGCTGCTAGAATAAAAGGGAGAAGGAAATGAAAGGCGAAGAATCGGTTTAGAGTTGCATTACTGACTCTGAAGCCTCCTCACAGTCATTGGACTAAGTCTTGGCCAATGTAAGGGATTGCTGAAAAGAGGTTAGTAATTACTGTGGCACCTCAGAATCTTATTTGTCCTCATGGAAGAACGTAGCCTACGAAGGCTGTTGCTATAGTTAAGATGAAGAGGATTACTCCAATATTTCATGTTTCTTTTAGTTTGAAAGAGGAGTAATATAGCCCTCGTCCTATGTGGAGGTATATGCAGAGAAAAAATGCGGAGGCTCCGTTAGCATGTAGGGCCCGGATTAGTCATCCGAAGTTAACGTCTCGGGTGATATGGATAACCGAGGAAAATGCAATTTCTATGTTTGATGCATAGTGTATTGAGAGGAAAAGTCCTGTGGCGATTTGAAGGACAAGGCAGAGTCCTAATAAGGACCCGAAGTTTCATCAGGTTGATAAATTGACTGGGGCTGGAAGGTCCACTAAAGCTGTGTTGAGGATTTTTAAGACGGGGTTTGATTTACGGATGGGTTTAAACATATATAATAAATGGGCGTAAGGGTCCTTTATCTTTTAGACAGATTTTTACAATACAGACTAAGGCTAGGAAGAGGATGGAGATTAAAAAAATTAAGATAGGAATATTTGATGAGGTAAATAGGTCTCTTTGAGAGTTAATTGAAGACGGAAAGAAGTTTGAGTTTAAATGAGGGGGAGTCAAAACAAAGATCGTTATAAATATCATAAATATTGCAATTATAGAGGGGAATAGAAAGTTGATCTCTAGTTTGGAGTTTTGGGAAGTGGCAGAAAAGTAAGCAAATATTACTAGTATCCCCCTGATGTAGATTAGAAATAAGATAATAGCATATCAAGAAGATATTAATAAAAGTATTACAGTAGAAGTTAATGCAATTAGTAGAATAAATGTCCCTTGAGTTACAGGATTAAAGGAGAGTATTAGGGAAAAGGTTAAAGTTGCTATGAATGATAAAATTAGAGACAAAGTCATTTGTAAATCATGGAATTGAACCAAGGCTTAAAGGATCAAAGACTTTCGTGCTCCGTACACTATTTTACAATATTAAGAACCTCATCAGTAAATAGAGAGATATAAGCAGATTCAAACTACGTCTACAAAGTGTCAGTATCAAGCTGCTGCTTCAAATCCAAAGTGATGCCCGTCGGAGAAGTGATATAGAAATGTTCGAATTAAGCACACAGATAAAAATATAGTTCCGACTAGGACATGTATTCCGTGGAAGCCTGTACAGACATAAAATAGGGTACCATAGGCTCTATCGGCGATAGTAAAAGGGGCTTCTATATACTCTCCTGCTTGAAGGAAAGTAAAGTAAACTCCTAGGATTACTGTAAGGGAAAGGGCTTGAAGAGTTTCTGTTCGAGATTTGTTTATTACCCTATGGTGGGCTCAAGTTACTGTGACTCCTGATGCTAGAAGAACGGCTGTGTTTAGCAGGGGGATGGAGAAGGGGTTGATAGGGTTAATTCCGGTTGGGGGTCAAGTGCACCCAATTTCTGGAGTAGGGGCCAGACTTCTGTGAAAGAAGCCTCAGAAGAAAGCTGCGAAAAAGAGTACTTCTGAAAGAATAAATTGAATTATTGCTCAGCGTAGCCCTCTAGATACTACAGATCTATGGAAGCCTAGATAAGTTCCTTCACGAATTACATCTCGTCATCAGATAATTGAAGTTAAAGTGGTAAGTGTTAAACCAATAATTAGGCATAGGGCACCGTGATTGTGAAATCATGCTGCGGCACCGCATGTAATGGCTAAAACACCGACGGCGACTAGAAATGGTCATGGTCTATATTCTAATACATGGAAAGGTTGGCGGATCATTACTTTCTTTGAATGTCAAACTTATTGCTTGGAAGGCAATTGTACAAATTTATACTGAGAAAGTAAAAAGAGGGAAAGCCCGTGGGAAGGATTACAATCTTCTGCCTATAACTCGGCCATCTTTTTAGTTTCATTTTCAAGGGGATATAGAATGGGCCTGTTTAGATTTGAGTTGAGGGACAGAAATTAATTGGTTTCATCAGGTAATTGAAGCGAGTAAAAGTAGGGAGAATAAAAAGAAAAGAGGGAGGAGGATTCAATTTAGAGGGGCTAGATGAGGCATTCAGAATTCACTATATTTAGTAACTTAGGGCTGACAGTCCTATATTATTATTTAACTAGAATTCTATTCTCTAAATGTTATTACTCATTGGGTGAAGGAGGGATGGTCAATTACTTCTAGGGCAATTGGTATAAATGAGTGGTTGGCTCCGCATATTTCTGAGCATTGGCCATAGAAAATTCCTGGCCGGTTAATAGAAAGGGTTGTTTGGTTTAGGCGGCCCGGAATTCCGTCTAGTTTGATTCCTAGGCTAGGTACACATCATGAGTGAATTACGTCTGCAGCGGTTACTAGAAGTCGGACTTCTGTTTGCATGGGAATTACTATTCGATGGTCTACTTCTAATAAGCGGAATTCTCCATCTTGAAGTTCTTCGGTAGGGAGCATGTAAGAATCAAATTCTAAGTTTAAGAAGTCGGAGTATTCATATCTTCAATATCATTGATGCCCAATTGTTTTTACTGTAAGGGTGGGCTGAGAGATCTCGTCTATTAGGTAGAGAAGGCGAAGGGAAGGGAGGGCAAGGACGACTAGAATTGTGGCAGGAAGAACTGTTCAGATGGTTTCAATTTCTTGTGCTTCTAGGAGTGTTCGACATGTAAACTTGTTAGTTAAGATTCTATAAAGTATATAGAGAACTAAAGATACAACTATGATTATAATAGTAAGTGCGTGGTCGTGAAGAGCTACTAATTGAATTATGATAGGTGAGGCAGCGTCTTGAAATATTAATTGTCCTCAGTGGGCCATCTAAGCAGGTCTGGAAGACTAGCTTCTAATTAACAGTTAGATGCCAAAATTGGCTTCTGCTTATATAGAGAAGATGCTGAGAATGAAGGGGAAGTAATTAGACCTGTTTCTTGGAATATGTGGTAGTCTAGAGGAAGAGTTTCTTGTCATTCTAAGGCTGTTGGCATATGGGGTGAAGCTAATACACCTCGTTGAGAAGCTAAGGCTTCTCACATAAGGAAAATGAAGAATAGGAGAGAGGAGAAAGAAATGAATGCTCCGATTGAGGAGAGAACGTTTCATGTAGTATACACATCTGGGTAGTCAGAGTATCGTCGTGGTATCCCTCTAAGTCCTAAGAAGTGTTGAGGGAAGAAAGTTAGATTTACCCCTGTAAATATCATAAAGAAATGAGATTTTGATCATCGGGCATGAAGGGTCACACCTGTAAATAAGGGGAAGTAATGAGTGATTCCCCCGAAAATAGCAAATACAGCTCCTAGCCTTAAAACGTAGTGGAAATGAGCTACTACATAGTAAGTGTCGTGTATCATAATGTCAAGGGAGCAGTTTCCTACTACAATTCCAGTAAGGCCTCCTACTGTAAATAAGAAAATGAATCCTAATACTCAAAGTATAGGAGTGTCATATTTAATTTTTGATCCGTGGATGGTGGCTAGTCATCTGAATACTTTAATTCCTGTTGGAACGGCAATAATTATAGTTGCTGCTGTAAAGTATGCTCGGGTGTCTACGTCTATACCAATAGTGAATATATGATGAGCTCAAACTAGGAATCCAATTAGTCCAATTCCTATTATGGCATAAATTATTCCTAAGGAGCCGAATGGTTCGAGTTTAGCTGAATGGTGGGCTACTAGATGAGAAATTAGGCCGAATCCAGGGAGGACTAAAATATAGACTTCAGGATGACCGAAGAACCAGAATAGATGTTGATAAAGTACTGGGTCTCCTCCCCCTGCAGGGTCGAAGAAGGAAGTATTTAGATTTCGGTCTGTTAAAAGTATAGTTAGTCCCCCAGCAAGAACTGGAATTGAAAGAAGGAGAAGAACTGCTGTTAATTTTACTCTTCATACGAATAAAGGAACTCGTTCAAGCCGTAGGCCTTTATATCGCATATTTATTACAGTAGTAATAAAATTAATAGATGCTAGAATTGAAGAGACACCTGAGAGGTGGAGAGCGAAAATAGCTAGATCAATGCATGGGCCTGCGTGAGCAATGTTAGATGCGAGGGGAGGATATACTGTTCATCCTGTCCCGGCACCTTTTTCAATAAAGGCTGATATTACAAGAAGAATAACTGCGGGAGGAATTAGTCAAAATCCTAGATTATTAATACGAGGGAAAGCCATATCTGGCGCCCCTAACATTAATGGGACTAGTCAATTTCCGAATCCTCCTATCAAGATAGGAAGGACTACGAAGAATATTATTAGAAGACCGTGGGCTGTAATTAAGCAATTATAGATTTGGTCATCACCTAAAAGAGTCCCAGGTTGGCCAAGTTCAGCTCGAATTAAAAGTCTTATTCTAGTGGCTACTAAGCCTGTTCAGATTCCTACTAGAAAGTATAAAGTTCCAATGTCTTTGTGATTAGTTGAATATAGTCAACGCATAAATTAAGAATAAACAAATAGGTCTAACCCCTAAAATTAGAGAAGAAATGGAGGCTAGAGTAATTCTTTCTTTTTTTTTTATAAATGAGGGGTTTAGTAAGTTGATTAGTATAGGAAAGGACAGGTTTAGATAAAAGTATAGGTTTATTAAGGCCCCTAGGATTAGGGTCAGTGGAAGGAAAAGTATATGTCTTATGGATATTGCTTGGATGGCTATTCATTTTGGAAAAAATCCAAATAGTGGTGGAAGTCCTCCTAAGGATATAAATAAGGTTGCGGCAGAGAGTTGAAAGGAATGTTTGGATTTGAATGTAGAGAATAGTTGGATGTTAGAGAAGATGTTTTTTGATATTAAAAGAAGTATGATTGGGAGGATGACTAGGATATAGGAACAGAAGTAGATAATTGCTATTGATGAAGAGATGGCTCTTGTACAAATTATTCATCCTAAATGTCCGATGGAGGAGTAGGCTAGTAGTGGGCGGAGGGAGGTTTGGTTTATTCCCCCGATTCCTCCAATTAAGCTTCTAAGGGCTCCAGTAATTATTAAGAATGGAGTAATATGGGTAAGGGGAAGGAAGATCAGGATTATTAAGGGGATAATTTTTTGTCATGTAGTTAAAATTAAACAGGAAAATCAGGAAATTGAGGCTATTACATTGGGAAATCAAAAATGGCAGGGGGCGAGGCCTAGCTTATTTATTGCTCCTAGAATAATTGGAATGATCCTAATTTGGGGAGAGATGAAAGGATTGAAAATTATTAGAGCTCCTAATAGAATTAAGGCTGAGCCAAGGGCTTGTGCTATAAAGTATTTAATAGCTCCTTCTGTTTCTTGTAGAGATTTTGAGATTATAATAATAGGAATAAATCTTAAGAGGTTAAGTTCTAGGCTTAATCATAAAAGAAGTCAATGAGAAGCTGAAATTGCTAATAGAGTTCTTAGGATAAGTGTTCTAATAAAGAGAGGAGTAGCAGGAGTAAAAACTGTCATAAAAATATGAGCCGAATTGAACGGCTCAAGATATGATTAGAAGTCATATTTTGTTCCTAACATATTTTGTTAGGATGATCAGTCTAGGGATCCCTCATTTCATTCATGAATTAATCCTAGTATTAGGATGATAATAGAGATTGTAGTTTCTAAGAGAGTTGATATAGGGTTTAAAAATAGAGAGAGAGGGATAGGTATTAAAAGTACAATTTCGATGTCAAATACTAGAAATAGGACCGCAAGGAGGAAGAAGCGGAGGGAGAAAGGTAGACGAGCGTTGTTTTTTGGGTCGAAGCCGCATTCATAAGGAGAGAGTTTATTTATTGATGGGATGGGCCGGTTACTTAGGATCCAGGCGATAGCGAATACTATAGGGGGGATTACTGTGGCTAAAATTACTGGGTAAAATCTTGTTGTCATTCACTAGAAATAAAGAGATTATTTTCTTTGGATTAAAAGGCCAATGCTGAGGAATAGCTCTCTAGTGGTTCATTGATATCGGAGAGTGGAACTCTCGTGATTAACATCATCAGAGTTATCCGTTCTTGCCCGGCGCGATATCTAGATAATGATAATTAATGAGGTTGATAAAATTATTATGGAGAGGGAAAGAGGGAGGAATCTCTTTCATGCCAGGTTTATTAGTTTGTCATATCGTATTCGTGGAAGGGTTCCTCGAACTCAGATAAAGAGAAAGGCAAAGAATATTGTTTTTAATACTAGAGGGATGTCCGTAAAGATTCCTAAAGGGATTATTCCAAAGAAGAAAACTGAAGTAAATAGTCTTATGGTTAAAATGTTGGTATACTCTGCTATAAAGATTAGGGCGAATCTTCCTGCCCTAAATTCTACATTGAATCCCGAAACTAATTCTGACTCTCCTTCGGAGAGATCGAAAGGGGTACGGTTTGTTTCTGCTAGGGTAGTAATAAATCAAATTATAAATAATGGAGGGAGAAGAAGTGAAATAGAGGATCACTGAGAAGAAGTTATTAGGATTAAGTTAAAAGAAAGGAGGATGATTAAGGCGCTTAGTAGAATAAGTGCTATTCTGACTTCATAGGAGATTGTTTGTGCAATTCTTCGAATTGCTCCTAGGAGAGCATATTTTGAGTTTGAAGCTCATCCTGCAATCAATGTGGCATAAACGTTTAGGCTTGAAATACAGAGAAAGAGAAGGGCCCCATATATAGGGAAGAATAAAGGAGATGAGTAAGGGTAAAGAGATCAAAAGAGAAGGGCTAAGGCTAGGCCTATTATAGGACTGAAGATAAAAGGGTAGAGATTGGAGGATCTTGGAAAAGAGACTTCTTTGGTAAAGAGTTTAATTACGTCAGCAAATGGTTGAGGTAGGCCTATTAATCTAACTTTGTTAGGGCCTTTTCGAATTTGAATATAACCAAGAACTTTCCGTTCTAGTAGAGTAAAGAAAGCTATTGCTACTATTACTAATAGGTAGTTAATTAGGATACAGATAAGGAGGTGCATTATCTAAGGAGGTGGGCCTCATTATTAGGGCTTAAACCTAATGCATTTTTCTGCCACTTTAGATAAGATTATAAAGGAGTTGAACCTTTATTATTGACTTTCAAAATCAAGTGTTTCCGAAACAATAATCCGGAGGATGTCACTCGGAAAGATTCCACTTTTTAGATGCAAACCAAATGTTCTTGATTAAACTAGGGTGGCTTAAAGTTAATAGGTAGAATAAAATTCTATATTTTGATCCTAAATCAAATGCACTATTCTGCCAACCTATTATATTTTTTCTAGAGAATTTTTGTTAAAAGGGTTTAGTTGATTTCATAGAGGTTAAAGTTTTTATTACAGTAAGGTCCTTTCGTACTATTATGTAAAGATTTATATTGAGGATAGAAACTAACCTGGCTTACGCCGGTCTGAACTCAGCTCATGTAGGGTTTTAAAGGTTGAACAAACCTACCATTAATAGCTTCTGCACTATTAGGGGCCCCTAAGCCAACATCGAGGTGCCAATCCTTTCTGACAATTTGGGCTCTTGAGAAAGATTAGCCTGTTATCCCTGTGGTAGCTTATTTTTTTGTTCATGGTTATGGGTCAATTGTTTTGGGTAATAGCCCTGGTTAATAAAAGGAAGATTTTGATGTTCCTTAGTCACCCCAACTAAATTCTTTTTTAGGTTTATGATATAGTAAATATTAGTGGTGGTCTATAGAGAATAAAGCTCAACGGGGTCTTCTTGTCCTGCAATGGAATTTAAGCTTTTTCACTTAAAGATTAATTTTTATTAGTTATTATGAGACAGTTAAGCTTTCGTGTGTCCATTCATGCCAGCCCCTAATTAAGGGGCAAGTGATTATGCTACCTTTGCACGGTCAGGGTACCGCGGCCATTGAACTAAAGTCATTGGGCAGGATGAACCTCTTATTTATAAATCAAGAGGCAATGTTTTTGTTAAACAGTCGGAGCTTGTATTTGCCGAGTTCCTTATAATAAGGAATTTCATTTTTGGGGGAAAGGGGGTTTTATAGGTGTTGTAGGAGGGAATGAATACTAATCTTAGCAGAATTTTTATTTAGGAAAGTTGATAAATAATCCCTAATAGGTTGTAGCAATTTGTTTATGATTTTGTAAAAAGAGTTTTTATACTATAACGTTATTTAAAAGTTAGCAGTTTCTAAGCTTACTTTAGGGGGTAGGATTCGAAATTAGCTTTTATAATAGAGCTTTTCCTTTATTATTTATCAGAGAATATATCTTGTTTCACTAATGTGAAGCTTTTAGGGAACCAGCTATAGTCTTGCGCGGTAGGTATGTAGCTTCTGATAAAATTTTTCTAGGCATTTTGAAACATGCGGTAGTGAGTTCTTATACAAATGTTTATCAGCTCGTGAAGATTTCGGGATAGGCTAGAATTAGAGTTGGCTTGCTAAGCCATAATGCACGAGGTATAAGGTTTTATTTTTACTTATTAATAATTTATAATTTCCTTTGCAGTACTAAGATAGCGGAGATTTGGGATGATAGAGTTGTAGATAGATTTTTATTCAAGTTTAAAGAAAAATAGAGGGTTTAGGATATTTCAAAATAAATTTTAAAAATTCTCTTTTCAGTGTAAGTGAAAGGCATTCTTTAGATGCTGTATTTTGAAGGTACAATTTCCATTACACCTGCTATGTTACGACTTATCTCCCCTTTCGGCGAGAGTGACGGGCGATGTGTGCACACCTTAGGTTGCCATATTCATAAAAGTATGTTACTTTTAATTACTTTCAAGTCCACTTTTATATTTATTTTCATTAATAATTCATATTTAGAATTTAAATTGTAACCCATCTCTTCCTTCTCATAGGCTGCACTTTGACCTGACGTGAAGATAAAAATCTGTTAGCTCACTTACATTTTTATGGTGGGCTGACGACGGCAGTATACAAGCTGAGGTATTCAAAAGAAGGTAAAATTTTCGTGGATTGTCGAGTTAAAGGACAGGTTCCCCTGATTGGATTTAGGTACCGCCAAGTTCTTTGGGTTTTAAACCTGTGTTTGTAGTGCCCTGGATAATTTTGGGCCTAGAATAAAAGGGTATCTAATCCTTGTTTTTATTTAGGCTTTCATGGGATGTTATAAAGATATGTTTGGATTTGAAATATTGATAGAATTAGACTTCTTTTGAAAAGGTTATTATCTGAAGCCATAATTTCCGAGATTATTAGCTTGAGTCTGCCGTTTAACCGCGGTAGCTGGCACGGATTTTACCAACTCTAGGTTCCTATAGCCGGAGCTGTATTTCTAGACTTTACAGAATTAATCACTGCAGGCGTGAGGGTGCTTTAAGGTATGATTATGATGATATTGATCTTTTATCATGTTTTAAATTATTAATATTAAATTTTTTAACTAAAAATGATTTTTCACGGGGTTATAAGGGTTTGCATGTGTTTTTCTTAGGAAGAGCTAATATTGAGCTAGAATCAAACTGTATAGTAGAAGAGGAATTCTCATGTTTGGGGTATGAACCCAATAGCTTATTTTAGCTTATTCTACTAAACCTTAGTAAGGATACACTTTTAAAGCTGCAATTTAATGTTGTAGATTCAACTATAAGGTTAGAGTCAATTACAAATAATTTCAGGTTTTATAATAAGGAGGAAAATAGGAATTAGATGAAGGCTGGAATTTAAAAAAAAAGATGAATTTAGGGGGGGCAGGTAGATTGATGAGGGAGCAGTTGCCCCATGCTGGGTAGCAGCAAATAAGAATAAAGAGTAAGCGGCTGTTAAGAATCTTAGGATTGTTAAGAAGATTGCTAGAATTGAAGTTTGAGAGAGGGTTGCTGTAATTAAGAGAATCTCTCTTAAGAGGTTAATAGAAGGAGGGGCTGCTATATTTGCAGCTGTTGCAATAAATCATCATAAGGTAAGAGTAGGAAATAGAATAATAATTCCTTTTGTTAAAAAAATACTTCGTGTGTGGGTAAGCTCGTAGGTGGAATTTGCTAAAAGGAAAAGGGCGGAGGAAGACAATCCGTGGGCAATTATTATTGATATAGCTCCTTGTCACCCTCATTGTGTTGAGCTTAGGATCCCTGCTAGTAGGATTCCTATATGTCCAATGGAGGAGTAGGCAATTAGGGATTTAAGGTCTGTTTGGCGTATACAAACTAAACTAGTAATGACAGCTCCTCAAAGTGCCAGGGGGGTAATAAAGGAGGAAAATTGTTTGTTTATTTGAGTGAAGATTAAAGATATCCGTATTAAACCATATGTTCCTAGTTTTAATAACACCCCTGCAAGGATTATTGAGCCTGCTACGGGGGCTTCCACGTGGGCTTTAGGAAGTCATAGGTGGAGTGAGAATATAGGTATTTTTACTAAGAAGGCTAGGATTAAAATTAATCATCAACTGTTAATCAAATTGGGTAAGGGGGCTCTTCAGGATTGAAGGAGAAAAGATAGATGATTATTTTTAGAATAAATTAAGAAGATTATAACTAGTATAGGTAGAGAGGCTGTCAATGTGTATATTATGAGGTATATTCTGGCTTGAAGACGTTCTGGTTGATAGCCTCAAGTTAAAATTAGAATTAAGATTGGAATTAAGGATCTCTCGAAGAAGATATAGAATAGAATTAGGTTCCTTGAGGAAAAAGTTAAAATTAAAAAGATTCTTAAAAGCATACATATAGAAATGAAATTTTGTGGGAGTTTATTTGAGTGTTTAATTTTGTAGCTTGCTAGGATTATTAGTCTAGAAATTCATAGGGTAAGTATAATTAGAGAAGATCTTATTAAGTCTATAGAACATAGGGAGCTTAAAGTAAGAGTTCAGGGGTAGGGATTTGTTAGAGAGATAAAGGCAATAGGGAAAAGAATAAAAATGAAAGAGGAGGAAATAAATCAAGCATTTGATAGTAAGGGCATGGTAAGTAAGGGAATAATTATTATTAGCATTTATTAATGGAGAGGAGTTTTACAGAGTCGGAGCCGTAAGAACGGGTTATAATTACTATTAATGCTAAGCCAAGACTTGCTTCACAGGCAGCCAGGGTTATGATTACTAAAATAATAATAATATTAAATTGTGAGGGAGCACCGTAAATAGAGGCTGCAAAGATTATTGTCATTAGAGTGGTTCTTTCTAAGGCTAGAAGTGCTATTAGTAAATGTCGTCGTTGAAGAATAAAAGATATTAAGGAGGAGGATACGAGGATAGGAAGTAATAGGTGGATGGTCATAGCTATAGGAAAAATTTCACCTTTTGGCTTACAAGACCAATGCCTATAATTTCGGCTTCTATAGCTTTCAGAGAGCCAGGAGAATGGAATTTTGCCTCCCAAAGGCAGAGTTTTGTTTAAACTACTTTCTGAGGAATTTTAGATTTGTGGCTATATAAAACAGTAAGTACTGTATTTTAAGTACGAAAAACTTATGTAATGTTATATACTATTTATATTGCTTTGGGATAAGATCATCTAAGCAGCTTCAATGCTTTGCTTTAAGTTTAAGCTACCAAGGCATAAAAATATGATTAATGGGACTATAGAAAATATTCTAATTAGGAGTAGTTTATTAAATATCTTGGACTGGATTAGTTGGGATTTAGAGGAAATTGCGGTTAGGGTTATAAGTGTGCCTTGACTGGTTGCTAACTCTAATCATCCGTTTTCTCCTGTTAAGGAGAGTAGATGAGAGGTTTTTAAGGGAGAGGCGATTATGTTCTGAGTAGAGAGATGAGTCAGGAATCATATAGAGGAAGAAGAATGAAGGGTTATGGGAGTTTTAATAAATATAGGGGTTAAGTTAGGGCCTGAGAATAGTCAGGCTGTTATTAAGCCTATTAGGATCACAACAGGGGTTAAAATTTTCTGTGAAAAAGGGAGGATTAATGGTTGATTGGGGCTAATTAGAATTCAGTTTAAGACTCTCCCTCCTAGGATGGCTGTAAGGGTTATCAGGAACATAGGGGTAATAATTGGGAAATCTTTATCTGTTAGGTTTGAGCAAGGAATAGAGTGTTTTGGGGTTCATAAAATTATTATTATTATGCGAAGGGAGTACCCAGCAGTGAGTCCTGTAGCAAAGAAGGCAATAAAAAAGATTAATGAGTTGGTTTGGTTAAGTAAGATTTCCTCTAAAATTAAATCTTTAGAATAAAATCCAGCTAAGAAAGGGGCCCCAAATAAAGCTATGTTAGCAATTAGTATAGAGGTAGAGGTTATAGGGATGGAAGGGCTAGATAGACCTATTAAGCGGAGATCTTGATTGTGAGATGCATATAAGATAATTYTTCCGGCTGTGATAAATAGGAGTGCTTTAAATAGGGCGTGGGTTAAAAGGTGGAAGAGAGTTAAGGAGGGTATTCCGAGTGCTAGGCTTATTATTATTAAGCCTAATTGACTTAATGTTGAAAGGGCAATTACTTTTTTCATGTCTAYTTCATTTATTGCGGACAGGCCTGCTATTAATATAGTAAGAGAAGCTATAATTAGAAGGAAGGAACTGAAGAATTGTAGTTGATTTAGAAAGGGGAAGAAGCGGATTAGGAGGAAGATCCCACCGGTCACCAGAGTAGATGAATGCACTAAAGCTGAGACAGGGGTTGGGGCTTCCATAGCTGCTGGAAGTCAGCTAGAAAAAGGGATTTGGGCTCTTTTGGTTATCCCTGCGACAGTTAAGGATAAAATAATTATCGGAGAGAGTTCATTTATTCAAACGTTGGTAATAATTCAGTTTCCATTTTGGAGAAGTCAGGCGATTCTAATTAAGATTAGAACATCACCAATTCGGTTTGTTAGGGCAGTAAATATTCCGGCGGCTAAGGATTTTGGGTTTTGGTAATAGATGATTAGGAGGAAAGATGTAATTCCTAATCCGTCTCACCCTAGGAGTAAGATTATTAGGTGAGGGAATAAGACTAGTATGTTCATTCTAAGGACAAATAGAATAGTGAGGTGGGTAAAACGAGTAATATTTTGTTCCTCTATTATGTAGGTCTTGGAAAATATCAAAACATTTCCAGAAATGAATATAATTACAGATATAAATAAAAGTCCTTGGGGGTCTGTAATTAATGAAAGAGAGATATGAGTTGAGGAAATAGAGAGGATGTGTCATGACAGAAGGATTGAGGTTGAAGATGAAAAAAGATATAGCCTAGAGGGGAGTAACAAGGAGGAGAAAAGGAATATAAGTATAGATGCTCGAAAAGGTGCCATGGTCACTGGCTGTATAGCATTTTTGAAACCACAATTCAATGCTTTGTTTAAACTACAGTAACTTAAGTAGATGTTGAAATTAAAGAGGGAGTTTAATGATGCGAAAACCTGTATTTGTTAGTTTTTATTAGGGGATTCCTCTACTATTTATGGGGAGGTTGACTTAGGGAGGGGGGTGTCTAGTAAAATAGAGGTTATAGTGGGAATTTAGATGAAAAGGCAATTATGCGGGAGCCGAGTGAAAAAAGAAGTACTAAAGTTTAAGTCATAAGGATTTATAGTTTTTATGGTCACAAAACGGCCTGGCAGATAGTTGTGATTTGTACTTGTACACGTATATATATATATAATAAATAAATGGATAAATAAAACAAAGGAAAAGTTCCTCTTTATGGGCCGAAACCATAATGCATTATTTGCTATTTGTTTACTTGTTTATTGGCTA